AAGGCCTAATAAATTTAAATTATCTCTTCCATTCTATGGCCCCTAGAATGCCAATATTAGCACGAATCGTACGGAAATGTAACTCAGTATTCAAACAACTATTCAGAGTTCCTAGAGCTCCTTGTACGGCTTGTTGGAAAACCCGTTGTCGGACCTGATTCATCGCTCTTTGTTTTTCAAAATAAAGGGTTTCATTTTTAGACTTTTCTAATTGTTCCAAACTCATAGAAGTAGCATTAATCAAATTTGCTTTTTCTCGTTCTATCTCAGAGTATCCATTCATCCGATACTCATCTGCTTCTAGTTCGACTTTCTGTAATCGAAGCCGAGCTTTTTCGAGTTGTTCAAGGGTCCCTCTACGCAATTCTTCCGAATTTCGAATAGTACTTAAGATCCTCTGTTTTCGATTATCTAATAAATCTTTTAATGAAAGTAGATTATCTTGCTATTAAGTTTACAACTTTTATGATCTCTTCCCGAACCAAACATGAATCTTTCGATTCATTTGGCTCTCACGCTCCTTTTTTTCTTTTTTGCTATGTATTATGGTTATTTCCATATCTTTTTTTTATGTAATGAGCCTATCCTCTATCCTCTTTTCTCTTTGTATTTCAATATACGGAAACGTATATAAGACTAGATAAATATTAAGAGGACTCTTCCGACTAGATAAAAATCTATCATGGTCAGCAAAGTTGTTTCTTTATTTGTTTTGCTCTGTTAGTTAACAATTTCATTAAGAAAAACGAAGTAAATAAAAGGAAAATGAAAATTGCTAGAATTATTTTTCTTTCCTTAAATCCAAAAAATTTCTCTTTTTTTTTTATACACAGGTCGTCGATTCGGCATTGGAAAAAGGGCAGGGTGCCCCTCTAGTAAATAGTTCAAACCATTTTATCGATATGAGTGTTCTATATCAGATAAATTCGACACTAGCTATTTCCCGTTTTAAGCATTTGGATACTAATAAAGCATTTCGATACTAATATAGTTGTAGAAAGAGTACCCCTTTTTGCCTGGACTTCAAGCAGTTTAGCTTTAACCGTGTTAATGGTCTCACATTATTGGTCTATAGAGAATCAAAGTAAATTTACCAATGAGTCGCGAAATGCTATGGTTCTTCCATATGATTTCTGAAGTTATTCAGAAGTAATTCGTGGAGATCGTGCACCTTTTCTTATTTATCCCAAAATAAAAATACTAAAAAATATTCTAAAGTGCAGCCGGATAGATCCAATCTATTCTTGAAATAGACAACTCGCACACACTCCCTTTCCAAAAAAAATCAATACGCCAACCACTACAGTTAGATTTATTAGATTTGTTGCTAAAATATCGGTATTAAGCCCGAAACTCCCAGCGAATGGCCAGTGAGCTAAAAAAACAAAAGAATGGGTTACATTTTTCATATGCTCTCCTCTTATAGATAGGACGAACAAAGAAGAAAATTTTTCGATCACTTACTTCGCTCGCCCTTTTTTATCGGTTTTTTTAATGCAATTTTTTTAATGCAAATAGATTCAATCTAATAATTTCTTTTAGATTAAGTCTTAGGTCTCGTTTGATCTGTGAAAGATCTCCTTTGTTAAAATGTTCCCAAAATTCCTAAAATAAAAGGAAAAAGACTTTCCACTATCCTAAACTAAGGACGGGAAGGAAGAGGGCGAGCATATCTTCTACCTAAATTGATCATGCTCAAATCAACCCTTCCCGGGGTATTGTCTGTCCCGATAAATAAAAAATTCCTGGAATAATATAATAAATAAAAGTATTGATATACTTGGAATTACAGAAGCAAATACCAATTTACTAAAAAAAAGAAAAAAGTATCTAATCTAAAGGACTTATTTTCTTTTTTAGGATTAAACAAAAGGGTTCGCAAATAAAAGCGCTAGTGCCACAACTAGTCCATAAATTGTTAAAGCTTCCATAAAAGCTAGACTAAGCAATAAAGTACCTCGTATTTTCCCTTCTGCTTCTGGCTGTCTCGCAATACCCTCTACAGCTTGTCCTGCAGCAGTACCTTGACCAACTCCAGGCCCAATAGAAGCAAGCCCTACAGCCAATCCAGCAGCAATAACGGAAGCAGCAGCAATTAGTGGATTCATGGTGAGTTCCTCGTGTCAAAAAAAAAGAAATGGTTAAGGATACAATCAACCAAGAAATTATTACTTTTAACTTCTAAGCTCTATTGGGTAGAAGTAACTAAAAAGTACAAATTGAAATGATAATCTAAATCATCCGAACTACTTCGAGATCTCGTTTTTAGTTTCTAATCATTAGAGGTTTGTGTAAATCCATATGCTTTTCATTATTCTATTTCTCTTTCTTTCCAACCAACCACCCTTTCATTCCATCTTTTTTTACTTTTCGATATCCTTCTTTTTTTCCCTTCATCTAATCCATAATAAAAGACGAAATACAGGAAGAACCCCTATTGAAATCGAACTAATCCAAATCCAATAGGAATCAAATAAAGATATATAATTGAGAACAATATGTTGCATAGAACTGGATATGGAATCCAATTCCGGAATTCTATATATCGGATTAGATAATGAATCTAATCTAACTTATAAATAAATAAAATCCTATATACATTTGTATCTTCAATTTTGTTTGCATATTTTCTTATTTTCTATTGAATCCAATTCCAAAATCATTCCTTAGAATTAGAAAGCCGCACAAAAGATGACTGTCTTATAGACATGAAGGATATAGATCTAACTGGATTTCGCCCCCCCCCCGAATGCATATATAATTTAACAATTCCGTAATATAGTCTATTCTCTCTCCTACAACTCTAGGTTACGCATTTCGAACTAGTTAGTTTTCTAACCAGGAGGATTATCTGCAACCATGCATGAATTGGGCTAAGCTAAAAAAAAAGACTATTTCGAAAATTAGTCAATTCAATGATGACCTTCCATGGATTCACCTATATAGGCTGCGGCTAACGTTGCAAAAATAAGAGCTTGAATACCGCTTGTAAATAATCCAAGAAACATGACCGGTATAGGGACTACTAAGGGGACTAAAGAAACAAGAACAACAACGACTAATTCATCTGCCAATATATTTCCGAAAAGTCGAAAACTAAGCGATAATGGTTTTGTGAAATCTTCTAGGATGTTAATTGGTAAAAGGATTGGGGTTGGTTTAATATATTTCTCGAAATAACTCAATCCTTTTTTGCTAAGACCCGCATAAAAATATGCCGCTGATGTGAGTAAAGCTAAAGCAACAGTAGTATTTATATCATTCGTGGGCGCTGCTAATTCCCCATGGGGTAACTCTATAATTTTCCAAGGTAAAAGAGCACCCGACCAATTCGAAACAAAAATAAAAAGGAACATAGTTCCAATAAAGGGAACCCAGGGACCGTATTCTTCTCCAATCTGAGTTTTGCTCAAATCTCGAATAAACTCAAGGACATATTCGAAGAAATTCTGACCGTCGGTTGGGATGGTTTGTGGATTCCGAACAGCTATGATAACCGAACCTAGCAAGATAGTAATTACGACCCAAGAAGTGATGAGTACTTGGGCATGAATTTGGAAACCTCCTATTTGCCAATAGAAGTGTTGGCCTACTTCTACGCCTGATATATCATACAACCCCTTGAGTGTTTTAATGGAACATGGTGTAATATTCATATTGTCCTCTGATAAAAATTGAACTTCAAAAAAGGAATTCTTTTGATTCAACCATCTCTTTCTCAACTCAGCAACTTGAAGTATTAATCTTATATTTAGGATACCAAGAAATCACATCAAATGATAATATATATCAATACCCTCTAATATATATCAATATTCCCCTTCTTTTATCTAGGCAAAACAAAAAAAATAGTAACTGATCCCATAAATCTACGTAGTTGCTTAAGAATTCACTATTCTTCTTAATCTTAATCAATGATTTCTTATATAGAGAGAACGGCCCTCACAAATTGCAAATACTAATTTGTTAAGAATCAATCGAATGGAAGTCATAGTGTCATCGTTGGCAGGAATCGATATATTCGCGAGATCTGGGTCACAATTTGTATCGATTAAAGAAATAGTAGGAATCCCCAAAATGGCGCATTCCCGAAGAGCTATATACTCTTTTTGCTGATCAAGGACGATCACAATGTCAGGCAACCTCGTCATATATTTAATCCCGCCGAGATATCTTTGCAAGGTAGATAATTTTCTCTTTAAGATTGCCACATCTCTTTTTGGGAGATGGTGGAATTTTCCCATCTTTTCTTCCGCTCTTAAGTCTCTAAATTGAGAAAGTCTAGTTTTGGTAATCGACCAATTCGTTAACATACCACTGAACCACTTTTTATTAACATAATGACAACGAGACCTTATTGCAGCTGATGCTACTAAATCCGCTGCTCTTTTTTTGGTACCAACAATTAAGAAGCTTTTTCCCTGACTTGCCGCATCAAAAACTAAATCACAGGCTTCTGATAAAAAACGAGCCGTTCTAGCGAGATTTGTAATATGAGTACCTTTACGCTTTGCCGAGATGTAAGGGGCCATTTTAGGATTCCATTTCTTAATACCATGACCAAAATGAACTCCCGCTTCTATCATCTCTTTCAAATTGATGTTCCAATATCTTCTTGTCATTTTTTCCACACTTCTCTTTTTTTTTCTTTTTTTCGTCTTACCATTACGGAATTGATTTCTTTTTGAAGATTAAGAAAGAGCCGAAATATCTTGAAATAAATAATAATTGTTCCGATGGAACCTTCTACTCAGAATTGGCCATTGATACATGATATAAACAAACACAGCCTTAATAAATTAACTGACTTCTTTTATTTAGTAAAATATGAAAATACAAAATCTAAAATCAGACCTGTTAGCATTCTAAGGTCAAAAGTCTAGTTTCAATTAAAGTAAAAAAATCTGCTTTATATGCTTTATATATCCTTAAATCGTATAAATGGGAGTAAATGGGGGTTCTGATGTCTCATAGAAATTGTTTGTTACGTCAGAATCAGAAGAAACTAATTCTGTATGGAGAAACAAAATATCTCTCATTTCCGACGTGAATAAATTTTTTTTTTGAATTTCGAAATAAAGGTTCTTGTCTTGTGGGAAACGATGCACAAATTTTTGGAATCCGGTACCAACAGGTATAATTCCCCCCAGAACTACGTTTTCTTTCAGGCCTTTCAACCAATCAATACGACCTCGTAGGGCAGCTTTTGCTAAAACTCGAGCAGTTTCTTGAAAACTTGCTTCAGATATGAAACTTTGGGTATTCAGGGAAGCCCTTGTTATTCCCAATAAGATTGCCCGATAATAGATCGATTCATCCAAAGCTCGCCCTGCTCGTTCCGCTCGCAATAGTCCTATTAATTCCCCGGGTAAAAAAACATTAGACATTCCATCTTCGGAAACCCGTACTTTTGATGTTACTTGGCGTATAATAATCTCTATATGTCTATTATGGATCTGTACCCCTTGGGATCGATAAACCTTTTGGATCTTATTAACCAAAGAGATACGACTTTGGGCGGTGGTTAGCTCAGCTCCAATCAAGAATCCCCAGGGAACCCCAAGAATTCTTGGTATACGCTCATTCCAATCCTCAATTCTCCTTTCGAGATTCGGCGATAGTGAATCAATTGAACGCGCTTCGAATATTTGTTCTACTTTTGGAAGACCTTGCGTTATATCACTAGATCTCGATTTTTCATATATAAAGGTAACTAACCTATCCCCTTTGTAAAGGATTTTTCCATAATGACCATGAACAGTTGCTCCTATAGTGGCCAAATAAGGCTTAGCTGCTCTTATAACAAAGGAGTCCATATTAACAATGAAAATTTGACCAGATTTTTTTATGTGCGATTTAAATAGACATACATTTTCGCAAATAAAATGTCCAAGGTGAATTATTGCCAATGTCTCCTCCCATGAGTCATGATGGAGAAAGTGCCAATTCAAATGGAATGGATCCAACATGATGTTACTGTCGAAATTTGACATCCTTTTATTTTCATCTATTAAAGAGTATTTAAGCCCTTGAAGTACTTGGAAGGTTTGTTTCAAATTGTCAAGGAAGAAGTATTTTTTTAACAAGATCTGATTATGTGTTAATAAATAGTAAGATGAAGAAAAATTCGATATACTAGGTACAATAGCGCCTAAGAGCCCAAAAATATCTCGAATAAGAATTCTTGGATTCGAATCTTTTACCGCATTGGGATATTTCGAATTCTTGAATAAACCAATTCGAGAACAGTTGGATGCCGACAAAATCATCAAAGATGGGTATTCTTTATTTCGATTCAACAAGGTGCCAATAGCTTCTTGATGTTGGCTAAGTGATAGAATCTTCGCCTTGGAATAAAAGGAATTGGTATTGTTGCGATCTAACCCATTATTGGGAATCGGTCCTGCACTTGTCCTATCATACCTTCTTCTTGTATATGAAATAGTGGACTTGACTAACTCAATTCTTAGGAAATCGCGAATCAGATCATTTGTTCTTAACTCAACAAGGGAAGCACGAGCCCCCTCTTTTCCTTCTTGTTCCCAATTCACTATCAAGCAAGTTCGAACGAATTGACTATTCGTGTGATAAATTCTTTGAGTTAACTTGCTATTTTCATGAGAAATAAAATTGACAAGTCGAAGTTGGAGATTATCCTCTTCTTGCAGGAGATCTTGCGGGAAAAGTCTTGCTAGATTTCTCCCTTCGTCCATTTCATATGCGACTGCAGGTCGAACTGAAACAAAATACTTTTCCTTGCTTTTGAGAATTTTTTTCCGTTGAACATAAACCCAATTTTTTCTTTTTTTTGAGTCCTTAGAATCTTTTTTTTTTCTTTCTGGTGGTATCAAACTGGCGCCTAATATCTTATCCGCCTCTTCAGGAAAATGAATATCTCCGGAAAAGATTTTTAGTTCCGTATGGCTTTTTTTTCTCTTAACTCGGACCAATCCACCTAGTCGACTTCTTGTATTTTTTGTGAGTTGTGTATCCACTCCAATAATACTATTGTCAAGTACCTTTAGGGATGAGGATCTCGGCAAGATATGCAGTTCTTGAAGAATGAAAAAAAACCGATCTACTTCTTTTTGGTATTTTAGAGTAAATTCTTTTGTTCCTCGATGCTCAATAAAACCCTCTTTTTTTAAGATAGAATCTTCCTCCGGGCTCCCATATTCGTCCTCTGAGTCTTCCTCTGAGTCTTCTTCTAAAGCCCCATATTCGTTCTCTGAGCCATCTTCACGGCTCCCATATTCTTTTTCCTCTAGAGTTTCATATTCGTCTTCTCGAGTTTTATATTCGTTCTCTGGGTTCCCATATTCTTCTTCTGAGTCTTTCTCTAGAGTCCTATATTCGGCCTCTAGGATCCCATATTCATCTTCTAGGGTTTCATATTCGTCTTCTAGAGTCCTATATTCGTCTTCTAGGGTTTCATATTCGTCTTCTAGAGTCCTATATTCGTTCTCTGGGCTCTCATATTTGTCCTCTGAGTCTTCCTCTAGAGTCCTATACTCTTCCTCTCGGGTCCGATATTCTTCCTCTAGGGTCCTATATCGAAATTTAACAATTCCTGAACCCCTTTTATCTTTTCTGTATCCTGGATCGTCAAAATAAGCAAAAATAGTATTTCTACGTAAAACACCCATAAAGGGTATTTCAATCGAAATCCCCAAACAGGATATTAGCTCTTTTTCTTGTTCTTGATGATATTGTAATGGAATGACGAACCTATTTCTTCGCTTTTTCGCCAACAAATCCGAATTATCTTGAAGAATAGAAGGATAGACAAAATTCCAATGATTGTTGGACACGATTCGATCTGGCGTTAAATAATCAAGAATTTCCTTATCTTTTTTACCAAAAGTATCCAACAGTCTATGGCTTACTTGATCATTAGCCATTGAGAGGTCAAAGATATATCTTGCGTCAAGAGAAAAAGAATAAGTATTCATTTGATCTTGATCCTTGTGCAGCGAAAAGGATGCTATACTGGATCTGCACATACTTACTGACAATATCCATAAATGGCTTGTTTTTGGTAATCGACGAAGATTACCATATTGATATTCGGGCGCATGGTAAACATCAGTACTCCAGTGCATTTCCCCGTCTGATTCGGAATAAATATGCTTTTGTACCTTTTCTTTAAAATGCAAAGTGGATGTTCCGGCACGAATCTCCGCAATTACTTGTTCTGATTCTACATATTGATCATTTTGCACTAGAATAAGGCTTTTTAACGGAATATTCACACTATGTAGAATATCCTGACTCTGAATAGTTACACGCAAGTCTATATAGCATAGAAAAGCAGGCTGCCCATGACGGGTACGTGTGGGGTGAACCAAATCCTCGTTGAATTGGATTTTTCCATTCGAGGGGGATCGTACAAGGTCGGCAGTACCCCCTGTGAATACTCCACCAGTATGAAAAGTTCTTAATGTTAGTTGAGTCCCTGGCTCACCAATTGATTGACCCGCAATAATACCTACAGCTTCTCCCAATTCGACCAGATCGCCATGAGTGGGACTCCGCCCATAACATAATTGACAGATCCAAGATGCGCTCCGGCAAGTAAAAGGAGTTCTAATATATATGGGTTGTGCCCGAAACGGTTGTGCTCGAAAGGCAGTTATGAATCGATTGACTAATCCAATTCCAATATCTTGATTTCGAGCAGCAATGCATCGTGAACCGATATATATATCGTCTGCTAATACACGACCAATTAGTGTTTGGACAAAAAGTTTTTCTGTCATCCCATTTTGAGGACTCACAGAAATACCTCGGATAGTACCACAATCTCTTCTACGCACAATAATATGTTGAACTACTTCAACAAGTCTGCGTGTAAGATATCCAGCATCCGCTGTTCGTACAGCAGTATCTACAACCCCTTTGCGGGCTCCGTAACAGGAAATTATATATTCTGTTAAAGAAAGTCCCTCGCGTAAATTGCTTTGAATAGGTAAATCAATCATTTGTCCTTGAGGATCCGCCATTAACCCTCTCATCCCTACTAATTGGTGTACCTGAGATGCATTTCCTCTAGCTCCTGAAAAAGACATTAGATAGACTGGATTAGAAGGATCTGTTATCCGAAAATTCGAATTCATTTCTTGTTTCAAATATTCACTTGTAGCATACCATATTTCAACGGATTGGCGTAATTTTTCTACTGCGTGTACAGCCCCATAATAATAGTGTTTCTCCAAAAGAAAACTCTGTTGTTCTGCATCTTGGACTAACCATCCTTTAGAGGGTATTGTTAAAAGATCCTCGATTCCTAAAGAAATCGATGTAGTAGTGGCTTGATGGAAGCCCAGAGCTTTTATTTGATCCAGTATATGGGATGTATATCCCATTCCGAAATGATCTATTAATCTGCTAATAAGTCGTTTCATAGCAGTTCCGTCTATCTCTTTATTATGAAAGACCAGGTTGGCCCGTTCCGCCATACATAAGTACCCCCTTTTTTGACTGAGTAGGATTCGACAATTGCTGAGTAGGATTCGACAATAGGCCTGAGTCAGTGATTCGAAAACTTAATTTACCCCCTTTCCTCAATCTCAATCTGAATTTGAGTGGCAAAAAAGATGGTACTAGCGAAATCGTAATGCCCCCCGAAAGGGGCATCGCCGAATCTAACTTCCTTGTTTAGATTTAGATAGTGTATGAATAGGCTCGACTAAATCCTTGTATGGCTTCCTCTATTTCTCTATAAAAAGAAATATGACCAAGAGTGGTTCGAATGTATATAGAACGGGTTTCTTTTTTTCTATTTCCGACTATTAGATAGTAGGCATAAATCTCATGATAAGTCCCAAAAGATTCATATTGAACTTCAATCGGAACTTCTCTTGATCCAATGACGCGTTGATCTAGTTTCCATCGTAGCCACAAGGGACTGTTTAAACTGATTCGTTTCTGTCTATAAGCTCCCAGCGCATCATAGGAACTAGAAAAATGGGGTTCTTTATCTTTCGTATAATTATTATTATTGTAATTTACTTTTTTATTTGGATAGTTTTCGCAACTATTATATCTATTTGCACAAATACCTCGACGATTTCCAATCGTTAATACATAAAGTCCGATAAGCATGTCTTGGGTTGGCACGCAAATAGGATCTCCAATAGCGGGAGACAGGAGATTCATATGAGAAAACATAAGTAAACGGGCTTCTGCTTGAGCTTCCAAGGATAAAGGTAGATGAACAGCCATTTGATCCCCATCAAAGTCCGCATTGAAACCCTTACACACTAATGGATGTAAACAAATAGTACGCCCCTCTACTAAAGTGGGTTGGAAGGCCTGTATGCCTAATCTATGCAGGGTAGGTGCTCTGTTCAACAGTACAGGATGCCCCCGCATAACTTCTTGAAGTATTTCCCATACAATGGGTTCCTTTTCCCAAATTTTCCTTTTAGCAATCCTGACATTAGAAGTAGCGCGTTTCGTGATTAAATCGCGAATTACAAATAGCTGAAAAAGCTTTATTGCTATCTCTAGAGGTAATCCACATTGATGTAATGAAAGCGAAGGACCTACAACAATGACAGAACGCCCCGAGTAATCGACCCGTTTCCCAAGCAGAGTCTCGCGAAACCTCCCCTCTTTACCCTCAATTACATCTGAAAGTGACTTGTATACTTTATTGTGACCATCCCTCGTCGGTTGTCCGCGAGACCCACTATCAAGAAGTGTATCCACGGCTTCTTGTACCAATTTTTCCTGGCACATTACTAAATCGGCTGGCGCTAATTCACTTCTTTTTAATAGATAGGCAAGGTTGTTGTTCCGACGGATAACTCTCTTATAAAGTTCATTAATATCCGAAGTCACTACTTTATCCCCAGACCTATAAACAATGGGTCTCAATTCGGGAGGAAGAACTGGTAATAAGCACAAAACCATCCATTCTGGTTCTACATTTGTTTGAATAAAATGTTTTGCCAATTGCATTCGTCTAATTAAAAAAACTTTTCTTATTCGTCTTTTTCTATCTTCCCATTCATCTCCACTATACCCCTCATCTTCTAATTCCTTCCATTCAACCAAGGAATTCTCTATAATAATTCGCAAATCCAAATCTGCTAATTGTTCTCTAATAGCACCTGCTCCTGTCGCAATTTCCCGATTTCGAAATGTTGCAAAGCCTGGGGTAGAAAAAAAGGGAGAAATGCTGTGGTTACAGGATGCAATTTCATCTTCGAATAAACCTCGTAATCGTAAGAAAGTAGGTTTTTTAGCGCTGGGCCTAGCAAAAGAGAAATCGCCGTATACTAGGCCTTCCAATTTCTTAAGAGGTTTATCTAAAAGATTCGCGATATAACTAGGAAGACCTTTCAAATACCACACATGAGTCACTGGACATGCCAGTTTGATGTATCCCATTTGATATCTTCGTATCCGAGAATCAACAAATTCTACCCCGCATTTTTGACAAAACCTTTCGTCTTCGTTTTCCGCTACGCTCGCTCGAGAATTTCCACAAGCACAAATTCCGCTTTTTATGGGTCCAAAGATTCTTTCGCAAAACAATCCATCTTTTTCTGGTTTATCGGTTTTATAATGAAAAGTGGAGGGCCTTGTGACTTCGCCAACGACTTCCCCATTAGGTAGGATTTTGTTAGCCCAAGCCTTTATTTGTTGGGGGGAAACGAGTCCAATTTGAAGTTGTTTATGTTTATATTGGTCAATCATAAAATAGAAATAAGAAAAAAATTTATATTTATTCTGATCAAACATCCTCCCTATTAACCTGAAAGTTCTTCTCAGATACAAGGAAATGGTTCAGTTCTAGAGCCAAAGATCGTAGTTCTCGAACGAGCACTCGAAAAGATTCTGGAGGATCCTCGTGATTAGGCACTCTTTTTCCCCAGATCGTAGCATTAAGTATTTCTTGGCGAGCTATAAGATGATCAGATTTATAAGTAAGTATCTCTTGTAAAATATGAGCAACACCAAATCCTTCTAAAGCCCAAACTTCCATTTCTCCTACTCGTTGTCCCCCTTGTTTGGCTCTTCCTCTAACGGGTTGTTGGGTAACAAGTGAGTAGGGCCCAGTAGAACGTCCATGGATTTTTTCATCAACTTGATGAATTAATTTTAAAATATAGGACTTCCCTATTAGAACAGGTTGTTCGAAGGGATCTCCTGTTCTTCCATCAAATATTCTGCTTTTTCCCGGGTACTCGGGTTCAAATACCCATGGATTTTTTGTTTGTTTACTGGCTTCATATAATTCCGAAAACACAAGTTTTCTTGAAGCCTCTTGCTCATATCTCTCATCAAAGGGTGCTATTCTATAATGTTTCTTTAGCAGATCCCCTGCTAATCCGAGCGAGCTTTCAAATATTTGTCCCACATTCATTCGTGAGGGTACTCCTAGGGGATTGAAGACCATATCAACAGGTGTTCCATCTTGCAAATAGGGCATATCTTGCCTAGGCAAAATTTTGGAAATGATCCCCTTATTCCCGTGTCTTCCTGCTACTTTATCCCCAACTTTGATTTCACGTTTCTGTAAAATATATACACGAACCATTATGTCGAGGGGGTCCCTCTGGATCCATTTCACATCGATAACGCGCCCTCTTCCACCTATAGGTAGTTTGAGAGAAGTTTCTTTTGAAGTGGATACCTCAAGACCAAAAATGGCCCGTAATAATCCAGCTTCCGCGATATACGAGGATTCGCTCGCTATCTGAGGCGTTAATTTACCTACTAAAATATCGCCTGTTTCTACCCAGGATCCCAACCTCACAACTCCATTTCTGTCCAAATTGCGGAGTAAATGTTCTTCTAGATGTGGTATTTCTTTAGTGATTTTTTCAGCGGAGCCTTGGCTTGTCGTATCCGTCTGAATTTCATATTTTCGGATGTGAAAAGAAGTATAAATATCCTCATATACCAAACGTTCGCTAATTAGTACTGCGTCTTCAAAATTGTAACCCTCCCACGGCATATAAGCTACTAAAACGTTTTTTCCTAAAGCAAGTTCCCCACCAACTGTAGCTGCTCCCTCCGCTAAAATTTGCCCTTTTTTAATGGATTTACCCCGCGAAACCCGAGGTTTTTGGTGCATACAAGTATTTTTGTTAGAGCGCCGATGGGCAACTAAAGGAATACTTATAGTCTTCCCACTACTTGATAAAAGGATCTTCTGACTATCACTAGAAATGATCTTTCCCTCGCGTTCGGCTATAATGGAAACCCTCGAATCTAGAGCTGTTTGGCGTTCCAATCCAGTTCCAACAATGCACTTCTCGGACCGAGAAAGTGGAACTGCTTGGCGCTGCATATTAGAACTCATTAAAGCCCGATTCGCATCATTATGCTCAATAAAAGGAATGAGAGAACCTCCAATAGAAAAATATTGGAAAGGAAAAATACTTCTAACATGAATCTGTTCCCATGCAATAGTCAGGAATTCTTGACGGTATCTAGCTGGAACAACTTGTTCTTCCTGAATACCCTGATTCAAGGACAAAGAATTTCCTGCTGCTATCATATAATATTCATCTCTATTTGGTGATAAATAAACCACCTGTCTCTCTTTTTTTTCTTTTGCTTTCTCGGATATTTCATAAAACGGACTCTCTATAGATCCCCACCAGTGATCAATTCTCGCATGAATAGCTAAGGATCCAGTAAGTCCAACATTGATGCCTTCGGACGTGTCAATTGGACAAATACGCCCATAGTGACTCGGATGAATATCTCGGCTCCGAAAACTCGCAGTTCTCCCCGTCAATCCTCCAGGACCCAAACAACTCACTTTTCGCCCATGAACCGTTTGTGTCAATGGATTGGTTTGGTCAAAAACTTGAGATAAGGGGTATGTGCCAAAAAAGGTCTCATAAGTAGTTATTAATAAAATCGAAGTTGAAGTTGGAGTTACCAAAGTTTGTGGAGTCGGTTTCGATTGACGTATGAATACTCTACGGATAGTTTTTTGAACCGCATGTTGTAAACGGCCAAGAGCCAGTCCGAATTGATCTTGTAACAGATCCGCAACCGAACGAATACGTTTATTTTTCAAGTGATTCATATCGTCATCGTCAAGTATACCCGTTCCAAATTTCATTCCAATCAAATGATCCGTAGCGGCCAATACATCTCGTGGTAACAAGAATGTATTGTTCTGAGGTATATTAAGATTCAGTCTCCGATTCATATTTCGTCGACCAACTCTTCCTAATTCACATTTTTGTTGAAAAAATTTCTTTTGTAATTCCTCACATAAGGACTCCGAAAATACCAGGTCCCCGCCTACACAAGCAAATTGTTGATAAAACTCCAAAATAGCTTTTTCTTTTGACTCAATCCTCTTTTTCTCCTTAGCATTCGGGAAAGACAAGAAAATTTCGGGGTAGGAAACATTATCCAAAATTTCTCTTAGATTCGAACCCATAGCTGATGATAGAACTAAAATGGATATCTTTTGTTTTCTACTCACGCGAGCCCATATCCTTTCTTTTTTATCAATTGCTAATTCCGATCTTCCTCCCCAATCTGATATTATAGTCCCGGTGTATATAGAAATTCCCTTATGGTCTAATTCGGAGCGGTAGTAAATACCAGGACTTAGCAATATTTGATTGATCACAATTCGGTATATTCCATTTATTATAAAGGTTCCTAAGGAATTCATTATAGGAATGTTTCCAATAGAAATGGTTTGCTTTTGCACATCGAAACCAAAAATTAATCTCGCGGATACATATAATTCAGAAGAATAAGTGAGTGATTCATACACAGCATCCCTTTCTTTTATCGAGGGTTCTAGCAATTGATATCCTTTCGCAAATAATTGAAATGCAATTTCGTGATCTGGATCTTTAATTGTTGGAAACTTCTCAAGTTCTTCTGCCAAGCCTTGATTAATGAACCTACAAAATCCCTCGAATTGGATCTGACTAAATCCGGGTATTGTGGACATTCCCTCATTTCCATTCCGGAGCATCTTAATCTTAAGTTTCCTATTTATCGAAGAAAAATTCCATTATCAGCTCACTCTTTATCAATCCCTACGGATCAATCTAGCAATCATGGAATCTATATTCTGTTTACTGAATCACATGAAATTCTAGGGAACTCCACATACGTATTTCATATATGTATTTCATATATATGAATAAAGATAATTTTGACGAAAGTTCTACTTTTGCAGGGGTAGAAATGGAATTAAAATGAATGGATAAAAAAGTCCTAGAAAAAATTCTGCCACTTAAACTTTATGATATTCTAATCAGATTGGATAGCAAAGATTTCTCGTTTTATCTCCTTTCTATGAAAGAAATAAAGCCATAATAATTTATAAGCACTAGAAAGTTTGACTTTAGTTCGATTTAGAATTTAGAATAGTACGCTTAGTTTTATTTTCAAAAAGAATTTGAAGGTTATTTTTTGTTTCGTAGTAATAGAATTGCTGAAAAATAAAGGATTTCGTTGTAGAATCCTAAAATAAAGTACTTACTTTTTTGAAGTACTTGCTAATCTAGTTATCCACCTATTCACATATCCTTTCTTTTATCGTAATTTCACTTGTGTGGGCCAAGAAAAGAAGGCCAGGCCATAATCTATATCAGATCAAATTTCCTCTTTTTATTCAAGATATTTAATGCAATGAAAAATTAAAGCATGATTCCCCGTAGGGATATGTACATAAGGGGCATCCGTAGATAATAATGCTGTTCGGACCTGGAGTTTACCTATATACAGATTAGGGAAACTATTACTCTATTTTATTATGCCATTAAAGGAGAGAATACCGATTTAAGAGTCGTTTACTACTGCAATTCAAAAAAAATTCTAGTTAATGGTTCTAATTTGTTCTGAATTTTGCAGTCTGTGACTGGAAATCCACTTTTGCTCCTTTGCCATTTCAATAGAATAGAAAGAAAATTCTCCTTTGCCATCTCAATAGAATAGATAAAAAGGGGTTTTAGTAAGAAAATATGGATGAATACTTGTTCTTTTCTCGATTTTAGATCGGATTTTTTGGCGGCATGGCCAAGTGGTAAGGCAGGGGACTGCAAATCCTTTATCCCCAGTTCAAATCTGGGTGCCGCCTGATCAATATAATACTTAGGATTATAGTACTAATCAAACTCCAAAATTTCGTACCCTCATAAGTTGGGGCAAGAGAGTAACTAGGTCTGGCGATACTGGATTTTGAGAATCCATACCCTAGTTCTATCCTCAAACGAGGCTTTGTTTTGGCGGCAGTGGCCCAAACGGGGAACTACCAACAGAGATGAGGTAGCGTTTCCTTATTCTTTTATTAATTTGAATTGATTCGGGAATTTAAAACTTCCAAAGGTCCCTAAGTCTTTTTCAATCTAAGATTGAAGAAGGGACTTTCACTAAAGTAAAGGCTACGGATTCTGTCGAGAATCAGATTGAATAGGCTGATCAAAAATCAATTTCGGAGTTGTGGAGTGGATAAGGTCTCCTTACTCTTTCTATGAAAGAGTGAAAGTGGGGCAGTAGGGTTTAGGTCAAAAATAAACATGGGTAAAGTAGGTATCCAATAAATATTTATCTATCCTAATTTTATGGTATATTCTGACGTCCTTTGCTTATAAAAAGATAACAAAAGGAAGAAAAAATCTCTCTATTCCCGCATCTTCTATTCAGGACATTCCCACACTCTTTCTTTTTTAAGGAAAAGGTATATGTATCATATTTATACTTAATACTCTCCAATTCCACCAGAAATCATATAAGAATTTGATAGGAGTAAATTCCTTTAACCGATTCATCCATAGTCTTAGAGCAGAATTTTGACTCTGTACCCTTAATTCCACTATGATTATTGATCAATAGTAGAATAATTCCTTCATAGAAATAGGAGACATAATTTACATGGATATAGTAAGTCTCGCTTGGGCTGCTTTAATGGTAGTCTTTACATTTTCTCTTTCGCTAGTAGTATGGGGGAGAAGTGGACTCTAGGGATACTACTAATTGATTGAGTAGTCGAATTGTAGTATCAACTCTTTTCTTTAATTGATCATTTTATTTTGTATTAATCATTTTGCCAAACTTTATTTTTTCTCTCTTTCTTTAGTTTTTTTTTTCACTCTTGTAAAAAAACTCTTTTCTTTTAAGAAAGAGTCGTTCTATTCTACTATGTTTGATTCTACTATAATAGAAATAGAAAGAAATAGAATAGAAAGAGCCATTCTAGTAATTAAGAATTTCTACTAGAAGTGACGAGTAAAAATAAAGTTCTTTACATAAGAAAATTAGACTTTCTTACACGAAGCTATTCACAACATATCGCACATTTTCCATTTATACTCTTTTCTTATTCTTAGAAATTTTTTTTTTGTTCTTTTTTTTTTGAAGGATCTCGCGTGAAGCATCTCGCGTCATTTTTAAGTATGAAAGATTCGCAGGTTTTTTCCTTTTATTTACTTTTTTTCTTTTATTATAGTCTATTCTCGTATTATTTTTCTCCCTCTCCATGGATTCTTTCAATGAAGAATTGTCTTCGATTTTTTTGATTTTGACTTGCTTGAAATTAAGTGGATGCAGTGAAAAAAGAAGTTGAATTAGATTACTATTTCAATCTACTAATATATTCTATGTAGATTCAAGATAATATAATAGAAAGAATCTAAAGTGTGGTAGAAAGAACTACATATAGTTCTTTCTACCACACTTTAGGATTCCAACCGGATCCTTTCATTTAAGACTTGGATTTTTATTTTCTTTAATCCCTTTTTCATTTCTTCAATGATTAATTGGAATTCCAATTAATCATTTTGGCTGGCTGTTTTTACATAAATAATAAGTAAAAAGGCAGTAGGAACTAGAATGAACAATGCAGTAGCAATAAATGCGAGAATATTTACTTCCATAACGTCTTTATTTTATTTTTTCACAATAACTCGGGATGTAATCCCATGGAGAGGAAAAGGGGTATCCCTCTAAATTCAAGGGGAGGGCTTGCATTCTGATAATACTGAATCAATTCAATATTATGAATATTGGATCTATCAAATCAATTCATGGTTGATAGTAGAATAATATAACATATGAAGATGCCTTATCCATACTAAGACCAAAATAGGTTTTTTGATTGGATTCGGAACCCCTCCATTTTTCATCCTTTTCGACTTTTGCTTTTCTATTTCCCTTCCTTTTTCTTTATTTCCCTTCCTTTTTCTTATAGTTATACATACTATTATGTATGTATGTATTATATAACCGACTTTCTATGGGTCACATAGACATCCAAATAAGCAGTAGAAGTAGAAATGAGATGGAGAAAAGACGATCTTAAATAAAAAAGATCCAATATTTAAATTTAGGAAAAAGAGCGTTTGCTTGGTTTTTATTTTATTGGGTTACTGTCAATATCTGCTTTTTGGGTCTAAAGATGAGAGCAGATTCATAAAATGGACTGAGAATGAGGTAGATTCTTTCCAAGAATTCATTGAATATACACAAAGTTGGAACTACAAAATGGAAGTGGTGTGGTTTAACCCCTAAAAAGGAACTAATTATATTAAATTCATTCTCTAACAATAAACGAATACAATTTGTGTATGGATTGGATTCTGGTAAAATACCGTAACTCTATGCCTTAAGATAAGAGTCAAATAGGAAGTTAAGATGAGGATGGTAGCATCATATCATAAAAATAGAGTAATATCCTAAATTATACTAATCCACGTATGATATGTATGTCTTTCCTTATCAACCGGAAGTAGTTAAAAAAAAAAGATTCCTATAAAGCTCTCTTTTTATTGAGATGAGAGCTGCGAAATAAAAAAAGTAAAGTAAGGGTTCTCCATAGATATTTGATCTTGCCTTCTGCCCCCCCTTTTTCAGGGAAATTCTTGATGAAAAAAAGGAAAGATGAAATTTTTCATTCATTGAACCCTAGTTCGGGACTGACGGGGCTCGAACCCGCAGCTTCCGCCTTGACAGGGCGGTGCTCTAACCAATTGAACTACAATCCCTGCGGGGTGTATGGCATACCTATTCTTAAATAGAACCCTAAGAAGATTCGTCTGTTGTACTCTAAAGATGAATCATATACTACTACACTCACATAGGATATGTGGGTATAGTGAGAGTGGCATAACTAGTATGCCGCGATTTTTTATCCCTAAAAACAACTGATAATCCACCTTTCAATAAGAAAACAGTTTTCTTTGTAAGAAAAGAATCAGAGAGATATGGCTTAGAAATCCATTTTCCCCTTCTTTTCTCTTTATCCTTTATTTCTATGGATCAGATATTTTTTTTATGGAAGAAAAAAAGGATTTAGTTCATATTCACGAAGCCCTAGATTTTTGGGCCGAGCTGGATTTGAACCAGCGTAGACATATCGTCAACGAATTTACAGTCCGTCCCCATTAACCGCTCGGGCATCGACCCAGGAAGAATTTATTCTAGGGTTTTGATAATCTATGATTAACCTCTTTTTATAATACTCCCTACCCCCAGGGGAAGTCGAATCCCCGCTGCCTCCTTGAAAGAGAGATGTCCTGAACCACTAGACGATAGGGGCATCACTAGACGATAGTGCTATATAGAACCACTCGTCATTATACTATAATGATAGTATGAGCAGTTTTTTGGAATTGTCAATATACTCGAATCGAAGAGTATAAATAGATCAAAGCAAAGAGTCTTTCCTACTTTTCTATTATGCTTTCATAGGATTTTTTTTAGTTGATGGTTAGATTAATTCACGGATCATCCCCTGCTTTTTAGGGAAATTCCTTTTACTTTTAATAGAATAAGAATAGATTAATAAAAAGGATTCTAGATTAGTTCAGTACAGATATTGATTTGATTGCTCTAACAGGAAAAAGAGTCCAATTTCATTTATTTTTTGCAATTTAAACTCTGTGCTTCGTTTAGTGTTCAGACCAAAAATATGGCATCTCATACTCAACGAAGTCATAAAATTCAATAAAAAACGGAGACATTTTCAAAAAAAAAAAAAAGAAAAAAAAGTGAATGAATTTATTTAGTAGAAAAGTACTCTATCGGATTCGAACCGATGACTTCGGTCTTGCCGTGGCATTACTCTACCACTAAGGGAAAAGCCCTTTATCGGATTTGAACCGATGACTTATGCCTTACCATGGCATTACTCTACCACTGAGTTAAAAGGGCTTTTTATTCAAAAATTAGCCACTTTCATTTACCATTATAGATCTACTGCATAATGTAGAAAATATATGTATATATTCATAATGTAGAAAATATATGTATATATTAATGTACATAATATATGTATATATAGATATATATGTAGAGATTTTATTTTCTCTATTGAGATATAGAAGTTTATTCATGGTGAGGTTCAAAAAGGCCAAAGGGGCAATAAGAACTGCTGTTAAAAAAATGGTAGACTTTGTTTTTTTTATCTTTAGCCTATTCACTTTTCACGTGCTCAGAATGTTCTGCAGAATTAGGACTTTTTTCTTCTATTGTCTGATCTTATGATGAGAACTTTCTCCATTTATGTTTTATTTCCCTTAAGTCTAATTGGGGGGGTATAAAGGAATTCGCCCTCCTCATATACCCATATGGCTGGGTATTGTATTAATTTTCAGTGATATACTTCTTATCTGTTTTGGTGCGAGATTGAAACAATTTTTCACAGGCATTCCTTAGAAAACCTTCGAGTTCAAAACTTTTCTATTTTTCAGTTTTGGACGGATTTGTTGCAGCAATTTTCAACGGGGACCCTTTGGAAATAGAAATAGTACTTGAATATTATCCAAAAGGTGTATTTTGAACAAACTATATTGGAGTTTTATCAACAATTTTATTCTAAAAAGTGCGCAGTTGAATTTATACTGCAGAGTATAAAAATTATTCTACAGCCTGCCTAACAAAAAAGAAAAGGAAGAAAGGGATTGATGGGTACTCTCGCCTATATCTCTTAGTGTATATTGTAGGAATAATCAAACTATAGAATACGAAGAATACGATCTAATCGAAATGCATACGTTTGGTTCATACGCTAGTGGCATGGTAAGAAGAGATTTCTTTTACAGACTAGAGAGGGGCCATCGAAATCCTAAATTAAAGGCCTGCGATTGAAGTACCAACTGCTCACTTTTCTCCGTAGGTGGGATTAGCTTCCTCCTCGAATCGCTACCCTTGACAAAGGGTAGTGTTGGTATCATAATCTACATGTAGCGGGTATAGTTTAGTGGTAAAAGTGTGATTCGTTCTATTAATAACTGAATTTGAAATGATATACTTAAGGCATCCTTAAGTTTTTTTATATTCATATTCCGATGAAAACTTTAGTTCTTATAAAGGGTTTAATCCTTTTCCTCTCAATAGCATATTGAGGAAGAATATACATTCTCGCGATTAGTATCCAAAGACTAATGAAATTTGCATGCAAAATACAAATTTGATTATGAGTACAGAGGCGCGAAGCATAATTTTGCATTGGATTAAGTATTCCAATTGAATAAATATGAGTAAAGGATCTATGGATGAAGATACAAAAAAGTTTATTTCCAATCGTAACTAAATCTTCTTTTAGTTAAAAAAGAAATGGAAGCCCAATAGCTAAAAAACGATAGTTTTGGTTTACTAGAACCATCAGGATATTGTTTCAGCTCGGTGGAAACCCAACTCTTTTCCTCAGGATTTCTTGAATGAAATTAGGGAACGAAGTAAGTAGATTAGATAGATATTTAGGAGAATTTCTATCTCCTACTCTATAGGGATCATCTAGAAAGCAGAGAGCTTTGGTTCCATTCAGACAGAAAAGCTAACATAGATGTTAAGTGGTGAGAATAGCCATAAAGGAGCCGAATGAAATCAAAATTTCATGTTCGGTTTTGAATTAGAGACGTTAAAAATAATCAACCAACGTCGACTATAACCCCTAGCCTTCCAAGCTAACGATGCGGGTTCGATTCCCGCTACCCGCTCCATTCTGTATAAAAAGACTATTCTATTTGTCTAGACATGGTAGAGACTTGTATTCAACCTTTTTCGTCCACCAGTTTTTGGCCCTACAGAGCGGAGTAGAGCAGTTTGGTAGCTCACGAGGCTCATAACCTTGAGGTCACGGGTTCGATTCCCGTCTCCGCACTTAGCAGTCCATATAAATAAATGGACTATTCTATTTGTATAGATATGATAGATTGTATAGATATGGTAGAGGGCTATATCCAACCCTTTTTTTTATTCAGCAGGTAGAAAAGAAAAAAGAAATAAAAGAAAGGCACAGTCTATTCCCCTTTAAAAGCAATTTTCTCTTGTTTGTCTCGGTAAATCCCCGGTTTAGGGCACCTTCTTGGCAAGTTCGATTTTCGCCCCCGAAGCACTCTTTTTTTTTTTTGAGTCGAGTGCAAAGGATAAGATAGGAAGGGATACGGTACTAGACTAACAACTACTTAATTTAATATAAGTAGTTAAGTAGTCAACTAGACTGAATTTTTTATCATAGTACCTTACTAAATTAAGCTGGCGAGCGACGGGAATCGAACC